TTAGAGGATTTCAATTGATTCTTTCCGGAGAGTTAGATGGTCTTCCCGAACAAGCCTTTTATTTGGTAGGTAATATCGATGAAGCTACCGCGAAGGCTATGAACCTAGAAATGGAGAACAATTTGAAGAAATGACCTTAAATCTTTGTGTACTGACCCCTAATCGAATTGTTTGGGATTCAGAAGTGAACGAAATAATTTTACCTACTAATAGTGGTCAAATTGGCGTATTACCCAACCATGCCCCTATTGCTACAGCTGTAGATATAGGTATTTTGAGAATACGCCTTAATGACCAATGGTCAACAATGGCTCTGATGGGCGGTTTTGCTAGAATAGGCAATAATGACATAACTGTTTTAGTAAATGATGCGGAGAAGGGTAGTGACATTGATGCACAAGAAGCTCAGCAAACTCTTGAAATAGCAGAAGCTAATTTGAAAAAGGCTGAAGGAAAGAGACAAATAATTGAAGCAAATTTAGCTCTCCGCCGAGCTAGGACACTAGTAGAGGCTATCGGTTTGATTTCATAACTAAGTTGGTACGTTCGAATAATCAGGTTTCAAACCCTATTTTGATTCTGTCGAGTGAATCCAATCAAATACAATCAAGCAAAGTCCAATTTTGATGCAACTAAAAGAAATTCAAAAAAAAATGAAATAGCAAAAAGACAAAATCAATAAAATAAAAGAGGGTGGGTCAAAAAACTTATTAGATACTCAGTATCTAATAAGTTCTACCTACTATTGGATTTGAACCAATGACTCTCGCCGTATGAAAGCAATACTCTAACCACTGAGTTAAGTAGGTCATTTCTCGTCGCAAAGAGAACAAAATGGAACCCATCCCGTTGATGGATTATAAAGATAATATTCCTTAGAAGCAATACCACCCCAAAAGACAAAGATTTATGATGTTGGATCATGGAATATTCATCTTGACAAGAAATTAGCTACATGATAAAATATGTATCACAAGCAATAAGGGTTATAGCTCAGTTGGTAGAGCATCTCGTTTACACGTGCGCCAATGTTTTTCAAGGGAACCCATCATACAATGAAATCAAAAGAATGGTGATCTTAATTGAGAAGTTGATGTCTTACCCCATAAGTTTAAGGGAACAATAGCCTGACAAAGGGTTCGGTTCGATTGGAGTGCCCGTATAGGTGGCAAATAGACCCTATCCTGGATTGGAGATATTGATAAGGTGAATATTTAGTCGAGTCAATGCTAGGCCTTATGAGTATAAAGAACTCAAACAATCTCTTTTCGTCCTATGAACTTTAAGGTGTATGAAGTTTCATATTTCATTTTGGACGCAGAACGATAGAGACTTCATTTAACTTAGGTTGGTATGGGCCAGAGGCAGACCTACGTCAACATAACCCTACCCTTGAAAGACTTTGGTAGTGCTCCTGGATCAGAATGCAAAATAAGGAATCAGAGCACGTGGAGCCATCTTCTTATTTTCTTTTTCTATCAAAAGAAAAAATATGGCAGACTAGCTGATATTTTCATCAGTTAATGAAAGAGCCCAATGCAAAAAAAATGCCTGTTGGGTCTTTGAAACCGTTCAGATCGTTTTGATAATAAAAAGTTTGATCTGTTTTACCGAGAAGGTCTACGGTTCGAGTCCGTATAGCCCTATGAACTTAAACTAAAAATGATTAATGAAAATTCAATGAAATTTTATAATTTTGATTTCTATTCTCTTTTTTATTTAATTTTAATAAATTCATTTAAATTTTAAATTTTTGAAAATTTATATTTATTTTAATTTCTTTTATTCAATTAGAATAATGAATAATTAAGGGGTAAGTTCAAAATTCGAAACAAAAAAAAAGAGAATTCCATTTTATTTGGAATTCCCTTTCTTTAGTTTATAGAGAACCTTAGGCACAAAAAAGAACTTGTATAAAACTAAGATATAGTTATACTAACTAAAAAAATCGAAATCGGTATAATAGAAATAGGATTCCACCCTGAAATGCGATATCCCCCACAGTAAACACTGGAAACTAGTCAATTCGATCAAAAACCCATTTTTTTATTTTGACTAAAAAGTTAGGGATGGCTTGACAATTCAAATTGGAATCGAACAATCCGGTATATTTTCCACGTCCAGAGGAGTCTGCCTATGTTTCTGCTTTACGAATATGATATTTTTGGGGTATTTCTAATAACCGCAAGCCTTATTCCCATTTTGACATTTTTCATTTCGGGAGTTTTAGCCCCGATTAGCAAAGGGCCAGAGAAACTTTCTAGTTATGAATCGGGTATAGAACCAATGGGCGACGCTTGGTTACAATTTAGAATCCGTTATTATATGTTTGCTTTAGTTTTTGTTGTTTTTGATGTTGAAACGGTTTTTCTTTATCCATGGGCAATGAGTTTCGATATATTGGGTGTATCTGTATTTTTAGAAGCTTTAATTTTTGTCCTTATCTTAATTGTTGGTTTAGTTTGTGCATGGCGAAAGGGGGCATTGGAATGGTCTTAGC